CCAATCTTTTTTACCTAACTATATATATAAATATATAATATTAATAAATATTATATGGAATATAAAACGTATTAACGGCAAAGCTAATAACAATTACTAGTCTTAGAATCCAATTGGGCGAAAAAAAAGTTTTGATTCTTTTTATTCAAAATCTTTTTTAGATCGATGAACTCGATTGCTGAGTCTAATGAGTTCCTTTTTCATTTAAAAGCGTTTTTTTTTTATAACATAACTTTTTGTTCTAAAAAAAAAGAACAAACTCGAAATGATTTTTTAATTTTATTCTCGGTATAATCAAAGCGATTAAAAATTACATTTTTAAATTAAAATCTATGGCAGAGTTCTTTTTTTTTTAATATTAGATTAGTTTATTCAAGAATTTTTCAAAAAATCTGTTGATTCAAAATCACGAGCTGTGTAGATGTCACAGATAATAAGTCATTTTTTTTATACCGTCCTTACTTTAAAGTAATGTAATAGTTGATGAATCAAAAACAACTGCTTCTTCTAAAAAAAAAATTTTAACTATTAATTTTTCTTTATTTTTCCTCAAACCTTTAAAAATTGAAACTTAGGTAAGTGCTTTATAAACATATGCATAAAAAGAACATATTCCATTTAGCTCCTTCATGCCTACTCTAACTAGTTATTTCGGTTTTTTACTAGCGGCTTTAACTATAACTTCCGTTCTGTTTATAGGTTTGAACAAGATACGACTTATTTGAAATTAATTGAATGAACAACTCAAGAAATCTTTATGTCGAAATGTCGAATTCTTTTAGAGGTGGCAATTGACATTTTTTGTTTATTGAGATTCCTAGGCAATTCCAATTAAATTTTAGGGATAGATATTACCTTTCTTTTTTTTGTTTCAAACGAATTGAAATGATTGAAGTTTTTCTATTTGGAATCGTTTTAGGTCTAATTCCTATTACTTTGGCTGGATTATTTGTAACTGCATATTTACAATACAGACGTGGTGATCAGTTGGACTTTTGATTAAATTAATTAATTTTTTTGACCTCCTGTGGAGTGGAGATAAGGGGGTCAGTTTTAGATTCTTTTTTTTTTTCTGTTATTTATTTCAGTCTAATTCGCGAATTCACTTCGACCTAGCAAGAATGGAATCACGCTCTGTAGGATTTGAACCTACGACATCGGGTTTTGGAGACCCGCGTTCTACCGAACTGAACTAAGAGCGCTTTCTTAATCACAATAGATGTGTCGTTTTTTGTAACCCAAAACTCTATCTACAATCCTGTATACATACGATACTGATTAGATCTAGTATCCCTCAAAAAATGAGGGATTCCTTATACCTTATATCTAATTTTACCCAATTTTAACAAATTCCTCCTTACTTCATAGAGTCAAAGTAATTTGGTAGGGATGACAGGATTTGAACCCGTGACATTTTGTACCCAAAACAAACGCGCTACCAAGCTGCGCTACATCCCTTTCATTTCAATTGGTTACAATAGTCTAATTGTAAAGAATCCTTGTCTTGTTTTCCATATCCTTAATTTACCATAAAATGACATTGTTTATCTTGCCATGCCATTTCTTCTTTTTGTTCTCATATCATATAAAAGCTTTTATATTATATATTATATGCATTTCCTTTACAAACCCAAGTAATCCTTGACTATCTATATATACATCTGTTCATAGATTAGATATGTATTACCTTTATTTTATACATTAAATAAATTAAGAAGGAGAGTTTTCCATGCGAGATCTAAAAACATATCTTTCCGTAGCACCGGTACTAAGTACTCTATGGTTTGGGTCTTTAGCCGGTCTATTAATAGAAATCAATCGTTTTTTCCCAGATGCGTTGACATTCCCGTTTTTTCATTCTAGTTATTAACACGGTAAGGGTTTAATGAGGATTAGAGATAGAATAGATTTTCTGTGACTAATACCCCCTTTTTTCATTCGAGTCTGAACTCAAGTTTTGATGACGTTAAATCTACCTTTTCTTCTTTAATTGCCCTTTAAAAAAAAAAGGCAATTAAAGAAGAAAAGGTAGAGAACGGAAAAAAAAAGTGGATTTAGCATAAGAGTATTATACAAGATACTTAAAAAAAAGAATGTGAGTAGACGTTTAGTTAGAAACTTTTTGAATTTGATTACGTACTATAATCTATAATTGTTAATTTTTATACTATTACTATATATTACTCTATTGATTGCAACGAATTCTTTTTTTTTGTCGAAAAAAATAGAAAAATTTTTTGAATAAAAAAAAAAAGGAGGGTCATGGCTAAGGGGAAAGATGTCCGAGTTAAAGTTATTTTAGAATGTAATAGTTGTGTTCGAAAGAGTGTTAATAAGGAATCAAGAGGCGTTTCCAGATATATTACTCAAAAGAATCGACACAATACACCAAGTCGGTTAGAATTACGAAAATTCTGTTCCTATTGTTACAAACATACCATTCATGGAGAGATAAAGAAATAAAAACGTCTGGCTATCATCCTTTCAATGAAAGGGACAAGACAAAAAGATTTTCATTATAATTATATATTATTTACTATTTTTTTCTATTTTCTATTTATATATAAATATTAATATTATAAAATATAAATAAAAAAAAGAAAAATAAACAAACCAAATCCTATTTCGGCTGGACCTAAAAAAATTATAATTAAGAAGTAGGATTTTCGGTACATAACTTAAACAAACTATGGATAAATCCAAGCGACCTTTTATTAAATCCAAGCGATCTTTTCGGAGGCGTTTGCCCCCGATCCAACCGGGGGATCGAATTGATTATAGAAACATGAGTTTAATTAGTCGATTTATTAGTGAACAAGGAAAAATTTTATCTAGGCGGGTAAATAGATTAACCTTGAAACAACAACGATTAATTACTATTGCTATAAAACAAGCTCGTATTTTATCGTTATTACCCTTTCTTAATAATGAGAAACAATTTGAAAGAACCGAGTCAACTAATAGAACTTATAGTTTGAGAACAAAAAATAAATAAAAAATGTGCTTTTTATTTATTTAATTTATAATAATGTAATTGAATCAAAAAAGGAATCTGAACTCAAACATGGATTGAGTCTTGGTTCTAAAAAACCCCGAAATTCCCGATTTTTTTTATGTATCATAATCATAATGTAAGATAAAAAATTGGGAAAAATCGTTTTTATTTTGAATGTTTTTGTTTCTTTTTTTCTATATTTAGTGTATTTTATCAGACTTATTTCGATTCTATACTCCCGGAGAATAAACTCCGGGGAATTTCATTTAAACCATTTCGGGGCATTCTTTCCAATCTTCTTTTTGTATGATCTCATTTGAAATGATATAAAGACAGTTCCTATTTAATATAGCTATTTGTGCAAGTACTTTACGATTAAGAAGCAACTGTCTCTTATATAGATCGTGCATAAATATACTATAATTATAGCAGACCCCCCTTTCGCGAATTACTGCGTTTATCCGAGTGATCCATAAACGACGAAAATCTCTCTTTTGCCTATCTCTATCCCTATGAGCCGAAACTAAAGCTTTTATTTTCTGTTGAGCAATGATTCGAGTAAGTCTTGAATGAGCCCCTCGAAAGGTTGATGCAAATAAACGAATTTTTGTTCTACGTCTGCGAGCTATATATCCTCGTTTAACTCTAGTCATTGAATAAATGAAACTTTGATGAATAACAAATTGATTTTCTTTCATTGAGTTATTCTTTTCTATCCTCCTGGTCTATTAATAACAAAACGGATTTTTCCAATGTATAAAAAAAATCCCAATGGCTTTTGCTGCTATAACCTTCCCGACCACTATTTTTAGTTTTTTTTCGACATTGCGTCTTGAAACAAGACAAAAAAACTAAGAAATTCTATTTTCATATAGAAAAAAAAAAGAAATAGTGGGGTTCCTTCGTTTCTATGGTTCCTTCTTAAACAGTGAGGTCCTCTCTATACACCGGAGCCCCTTATTTCATTTCTGTATATTGATAACTTGTACAGTTCAAATTTTTTTTGGCTCTACCCATGAATTATCCAGTAAAAAATCTTTCACAATTAGATCCACCTATATAGTAACGGTATTTTATTTTGAAGGTTAGCTGGATAGCTGACCCTGTTAGTCCGTTCTTGCAAATTAAAGGGAGTATAAATTTTTTCTTTTAAAAAAGGATTTCCCGCTAAATGGATAACGTTAACGCTACCAATGGGAATTTTTTTTTTAGATTTACACTAAAAAAAACCATAAATTAGTTGAATAGAGCTTTTTTTTAGAGAGTCGCTTGAATTTTTCATTTTGATCCTATTCACCCGTACGGATCATTGATACCGGAAAAATTTTTTATTTTCTTTGTATTTGCTTTTGTTCCAGCTCATAATCTGAACGAGTCACACATACACCCTAGTACATGTTCCTCGGCGCTGAGGACATCCCCGAAGCGCGGGGGATTTCGTGACATTTCTGATTGGTTTTCTTGTATTTCTAATAAGTTGTTTAATAGTTGGCATGCTGAATTATATACAAAATGAGCTGGTTTAGATCAATCCTAACCAAATGCTTTTCTAGTTAATAGAATCTTAAGATAAATCCAGTGACAAGATAAAATGGAAAACTAAAATGTTTAACTTTTTTCTTTTTTTTATTCGACCGCTACAAGATCAACAATGCCATGAGCTTGGGCTTCTGTTGCTGACATAAAAACATCCCTTTCCATATCTTCGGATACAACCCATAAGGGTTTGCCCGTTCTTTGTACATAAACCCTTGTGAGGGTTTCGCGCAATTTCAAAAGTTCTTCCGCTTCCAAGATAAATTCTCCCGTTTGAGCCTCGTAAAAAGAGCTAGCAGGTTGATGAATCATTACCCTGATGATATACCTTAAGGGGGGTTCTTCTTTCGCGCCCGAGGGGGTTAATAGAAAAAATACAGAATAAAATTAAATTAAAATATATAGATAGAATTGAACAACCGTACGTGCATTTTTTTAGCATTGCATACGGCTTTACAATGGAATTTACTTTTGTCCATGAAAGAAAGAAAAAAAGAGGATCGATCAGATCCCGTTCAGTAAATGATCCAATTACCACCCTTCTTTTTGGAGGAGTTTAGAAATACTATGATGGCTCCGTTGCTTTATATTTATTTCGTCTATAAGTCAGCAATCCCAAAGTTTCTTTTTGATTCAAAAAATAAGGAAAAAAGTCTTTTTTTGTACTCTTTCAAACAGAAATTTTTTTTTGGTATGAAAAAGGTTTGTGACGCTGAAACGAACTCCCAATAAAAAAATGGGAATATTTTTCATCTCATACTACCCTTTCGATACAAAATCGAATGTTTTGAAAATAAAAAATAGAAAAAATTTTATCATATCGAATTCAAAGTGCCATGCTATTATTACTTCATTTTTAATATGGTGAAGGCATCGTATTTGTTTTTCTCTCAAAAAAAAACTCATTGGCGCCAAGCGTGAGGGAATGCTAAACGTTTGGTAATTTCTCCTCCGACCAGGATAAAAGATCCCATTGAAGCAGCTAACCCCATACATATTGTATGTACATCTGGTCGCACAAATTGCATAGTATCATAAATAGCTACTCCAGGTATTACCCAGCCGCCAGGAGAATTTATAAATAAATACAAATCTTTGGTATCATCCTCGATACTGAGATATACCATAAGACCAATAAGTTGATTCGAGATCTCGCTATCGACCTCTTGGCCTAAAAAAAGTAATCTTTCTCGATAAAGTCGATTGATTAGGATAAAATGGCATCCCTTAGAAACCGTACATGCACCTTTTTATGCAAACGGTTCAAAAAAAATTGTGAAAAAATCAATGTATAGATTCGATTCTTTTTTTATTTTTTTTTTAGGTTTTCACAATTTTAATGTTAAAAAAAAAAAAAAAGATTATATTATAATTTATAATTATTTTCTCTTCTATTTTTCAAGAAATTTTATTTTTTGCCCCTTAAATTCCCAATTACTCATAAATTATCCATAATATATTATAATTAAAAATTTAGACTAAAAAAAAATAAAATTTACTAAACTTATTGAACTTCCTTTTCATTGATGTATCAGTTCATCGAGATCCAAATCACGATGTCATTTTCTTGTTCTTGAACGGGCCTTTTGAATTCTTTTAGGTTTATGCTCTACTCCGGGTAAAGATCTGCCCGATTTTTTTTGCACATATAGGACAAATTTTTCCAATACCACATATTTTTTTTTATCTTTTCTTTCGTCAAATTAAAAATTCAACATATTTTTTACTTTATTCGTAAGATTTAAATACCGTTTGTTTATTCTATAATTGTTTATTTTGATTTAAAATCAAAACAGTTAGTTAAAAGTTAAAGTAAATATATATAATACCAGTAATTTGCAAAATATTCCCAAAATGTAATTGGGTTTTTGATAAACGGAGCCCTGGTACTTCATTTTTTTGGTCCCACCGAGCCAACCATAAAAAATAATTTATTCTAAATTGATAATGTTAATCTGAATCCCCCTAAAACTCATAAAAGGATCTAATTGCCTTTCACGCTCCAAATTTATTATGATTCAATCAATCTTTCTTGGGCGAAAGGGGGGATATCTCAATCGGGAGAGAGAACGGGAAAATCCCATACGACCTAATATATCTGACAAGTCGCACTATACGTCAACCCAAGATGCATCTTCCTCTCCAGGACTTCGAAAGGGAACTTTTGGAACACCAATAGGCATTAAATCCAAGAAAAAATTAAGTACTATGGTTCACTTTGATGTGGAAACGTAATAATAGAGTTATTGTCTTCATAATACCAAAATATCATATGTTATGCATAGATTATAAAAGTTTAGTTTAAAATGAAGATAGAATAAAATAAAAAAAGGAAATTTCTTAGGAATATAACTTTCCAATAATCACCAAGTAGCAAAGTATTTACTGATACAAGATGGTATTAACTTCCCATTGCGTATTGATACTTATCGGATATAGAATAGATTTGTTTCTCTTTGTTCCTAACAAACATAATTGTTCTATATATTACCAATCGAATAGAATAAAAATTAACCCTTGTTCCGAGATAATTCAGTGAACAAAAAGAAGTTCATTGGATAATCATAGTTTTTTCTAATGCAATAAAGTTACATAGTGTCATTTTTCTTTGATAAAGGGGGATTTCTATGGGTTTGCCTTGGTATCGTGTTCATACTGTCGTATTGAATGATCCCGGCCGGTTAATTTCTGTCCATATAATGCATACAGCGCTAGTTGCCGGTTGGGCAGGTTCGATGGCTCTATATGAATTAGCTGTTTTTGATCCCTCTGATCCCGTTCTTGATCCAATGTGGAGACAGGGTATGTTCGTTATACCCTTCATGACTCGTTTAGGAATAACCAATTCATGGGGCGGTTGGAGTATTGCAGGGGGGACTATAACCGATCCGGGTATTTGGAGTTACGAAGGTGTGGCTGGAGCACATATTGTGTTTTCTGGTTTGTGCTTTTTAGCAGCTATTTGGCATTGGGTGTATTGGGATTTAGAAATCTTTTCTGATGAACGTACAGGAAAACCTTCGTTGGATTTGCCTAAGATTTTTGGAATTCATTTATTTCTTTCCGGGGTGGCTTGTTTTGGTTTTGGCGCATTTCATGTAACAGGCTTGTATGGTCCCGGAATCTGGGTATCCGACCCTTATGGACTTACTGGAAAAGTACAACCTATAAGTCCAGCATGGGGTGTGGAAGGTTTTGATCCTTTTGTTCCAGGAGGAATCGCCTCTCATCATATTGCAGCAGGTACATTAGGCATATTAGCAGGTCTATTCCACCTTAGTGTCCGTCCGCCTCAACGTCTATACAAAGGATTACGTATGGGCAATATTGAAACCGTTCTTTCGAGTAGTATCGCTGCTGTCTTTTTTGCAGCTTTTGTTGTTGCCGGAACTATGTGGTATGGTTCAGCAACTACTCCGATCGAATTATTTGGCCCCACTCGTTATCAATGGGATCAGGGATACTTTCAGCAAGAAATATACCGAAGAGTAAGTGCTGGGCTAGCCGAAAATCAAAGTTTAGCCGAAGCTTGGTCTAAAATTCCCGAGAAATTAGCTTTTTATGATTACATCGGCAATAATCCGGCTAAAGGAGGATTATTTAGAGCGGGCTCAATGGACAACGGCGATGGAATAGCTGTTGGATGGTTAGGACACCCCATTTTTAGAGAGAAAGGCGGACGTGAACTTTTTGTACGCCGTATGCCTACCTTTTTTGAAACGTTTCCTGTCGTTTTGATAGATGGGGATGGAATTGTTAGAGCTGACGTTCCTTTTAGAAGAGCAGAATCTAAGTATAGCGTTGAACAAGTAGGTGTAACAGTTGAGTTCTATGGCGGTGAACTCAACGGAGTCAGTTATAGCGATCCTGCTACTGTAAAAAAATATGCTAGACGTGCTCAATTGGGTGAAATTTTTGAATTGGACCGTGCTACTTTGAAATCTGATGGTGTTTTTCGTAGTAGTCCAAGGGGTTGGTTTGCTTTTGGACATGCTTCCTTTGCCCTACTCTTCTTCTTTGGACACATTTGGCATGGGGCTAGAACCTTGTTCAGAGATGTTTTTGCGGGTATTGACCCCGATTTAGATGCTCAGGTAGAATTTGGAGCATTCCAAAAACTTGGGGATCCAACTACAAGAAGACAAGGAGTCTAATACAAAATTGTTTCCTATATTTTTGTTGTGATTTGACATAGGATACGAATCACCGTCTTTTTTTTTTCTTTTTATCATTATCGGGAAAATAATCTCGAGTAAACAGGTATGGAAGCTATAATTGTAAACCACAAAAAAATCTATGGAAGCATTGGTTTATACATTTTTATTAGTCTCGACCCTAGGGATAATTTTTTTCGCTATCTTTTTTCGGGAACCCCCGAAAGTTCCAACTAAAAAGGTGAAATGATTTTTCATTATCTCAATTGAAGTGATGCACCTTCTGATATTGGAATGATATCAAATGATATCAGAAGGTGCATCACGTCAACTAGTCCCCGTGTTCCTCGAAGGGATCTCTTAATTGTTGAGAGGGTTGCCCGAAAGCGGTATATAAGGCATACCCAGTAAAACTTACAAGTAACCCAGATATAAAGATGGCGACTAGGGTTGCTGTTTCCATTATTATATAATTTCAAGACCCCAATGGATCTATGATAAAATCATTTATTTACAATGGAATGGTATACAAAGTCAACAGATCTCAATAACAAAATATAGGGTTTATGGCTACACAAACCGTTGAGGGTAGTTCTAGATCTCGTCCAAAACCTACTACCGTAGGGGTTTTATTGAAACCGTTGAATTCGGAATATGGTAAGGTAGCTCCTGGATGGGGAACTACTCCTTTAATGGGAGTTGCAATGGCTTTATTTGCAATATTCTTATGTATTATTTTGGAAATTTATAATTCTTCTGTTTTATTGGATGGAATTTCAATGAATTAAATCTCCAAGATAAAGGGAATTCAAAAGAACCAAGAAGTTCTATCCTTTCAATACAAAATGCATTTTTAGGGCTACGCTTTCTTTTTTTAACGCCTTTTTTTGGTAGTTCGATCGCGGAATTTCTTTCTTTCTGTATTTCCGGAATATGAGTGTGTGACTTGTTATAATTGATCCTATTGAGAGTACAGAGAACGAGTCTGTCATCTTATCCGGATAGAGATGGGTCTACTTCGTCGGATATTTTTTTTGTATCTGGAACACGGAATATCTAAAATGGATGAAGAAATATTTGAACTATGATTCATATTTATTTAATATTCAGACCTCGCGATCGGATTCAATCAAATTTTTCTTTTGAAAACAAGAATTAGACATTATAAAGCGAAAGATTTTTCTTCTTTCAAACTCTTTAATGCTTATGTTCTTTAATAAACAGACAAATTTTTTGGTATTTTTTTTCAGTATACCTCTGCTATTGGTTGAATAAGTGATGATCCAACGGTTCTTACTCAAGGAATCCTTGGGCTTAGCTTTTAGGTTTTACTGAGTCATCGTGGTTTATAGTATGAATCTAGGGTTTCAATCAATTCATAGAGTCTTAACAAGATAAATTCCTATAACTGATAAAAAAAGCCCCGGTCTAAAAAAATAAAAAATAAAAGACAAAGAATAAAATAGGAAAAGAGAATATTCAAGAGGCCCGCAATAACAATTAACAGAAAAAAAGATGAGCCGACTTGAGATATTGGCATTATCACCGCAAATAAAAAAATTTACTTTCGTATTTTTATTCCTTCGCACCTGCCGAAAAGAAAAAAAAGAGATTAAGAGGCTTTAACCTTTATTTAGGTGTGTTTGCTTGAGCCGTACGAGATAAAATTCTCATATACGGTTCTTAGAGGGGGGGCTTTTAGCATTTTACCTATCTCAATAAAGTATATGATTGGTTCGAAGAACGTCTCGAGATTCAGGCGATTGCAGATGATATAACTAGTAAATATGTTCCTCCTCATGTCAACATTTTTTATTGTCTAGGAGGAATTACGCTTACTTGTTTTTTAGTACAAGTAGCTACGGGTTTTGCTATGACTTTTTACTATCGTCCAACCGTTACCGAGGCTTTTGCTTCTGTTCAATATATAATGACCGAAGCTAACTTTGGTTGGTTAATACGATCAGTTCATCGTTGGTCGGCAAGTATGATGGTTCTAATGATGATCCTGCATGTATTTCGTGTATATCTTACCGGTGGGTTTAAAAAACCCCGCGAATTGACTTGGGTTACGGGCGTCGTTCTGGCTGTATTGACCGCATCTTTTGGTGTAACTGGTTATTCCTTACCTCGGGATCAAATTGGTTATTGGGCAGTCAAAATTGTAACAGGTGTGCCTGACGCTATTCCTGTAGTAGGATCGCCTTTGGTAGAGTTATTGCGTGGCAGTGCTAGTGTGGGACAATCCACTTTGACTCGTTTTTATAGTTTACATACTTTTGTATTGCCTCTTCTTACTGCCGTATTTATGTTAATGCATTTTTTAATGATACGTAAACAAGGTATTTCTGGTCCCTTATAGAATAAAATTAAAGGGTATATCATAGATATTTGTAATCTCTCATTTTGTGTTTGGGGGAAGAACAATAGTATTTCATTGCTACATGTATGGATTATTGAAAAAAAAAATCCATGTATTTGGACATTTTCCTTCAACTCTATAATATTGATATTATATTTAGTTATTTAACATAACATCACTAGTTGAAGGCAATTCTCCGAAAAAAAAAGGATTATGGGAGTGTGTGACTTGAACTATTGATTAGGCTGTGCAGGTATATGCTCCTTAACCCTGCCACATTGAAATTCATAATCCAACGTGTCTTTTGTCCAACCGCCGTATAAGTAAGTCCTATACAGAGGATAGGCTGGTTCGTGTAAAGAAATTTTATTCTATGATCAACCCTGAATCATGTTATGCATGAAGGGGCTCCGTAAGATCCAGTTGAATGTGTGATATTCGAAAAAAAAAAATGATATTTTTTTCCTATTATAAAAATATTATTATTATATATAATTAATGAATTTTTATTTTCAAATCGTTTGAATAGTATTGAAATGCATCCATTTCCTCTGCATTGACCTGATCTATGATACTATCGGAGTGAAACAAGGGATCTAAAGAACAGATAGAGGCTAGGCTATATTAGTAACAAGTAAACCCTTTATTTAAAATATATATTAAAATTGAATCGACGAAAAAAAAAATCTCCAAAAATGTTGGAGAAAAAAAACCAGCCACAAGGTATGAGACGACCCAGAAAGCATTTGATCATGATCAACCTTGTAAGCCTACTTGGGTGTTGAGCATTTTTTTGTAAGAACAAGAACGCAAATCCTTCCCGAATAACCATTCATATTGATAAGATATATATTCTGGATACGTTCGGTTCTTTTGATTCTTGCTCGAGCCGGATGATGAAAAATCAGCGTGTCCGGCTCTTTCGGGGGATGAATTTAATCTAATATTAAATATCTATTCACCTATCCTAATAACAAAAAAACCTGACTTGAATGATCCTGTATTAAGGGCTAAATTAGCAAAAGGGATGGGGCATAATTATTATGGGGAGCCCGCATGGCCTAATGATCTTTTATATATTTTTCCCGTCGTAATTCTCGGTACCATTGCATGTAACGTAGGCTTAGCGGTTTTAGAACCATCAATGATTGGTGAGCCGGCAGATCCGTTTGCAACTCCTTTGGAAATATTACCAGAATGGTATTTTTTTCCAGTATTTCAAATACTTCGTACAGTACCTAATAAGTTATTAGGCGTTCTTTTAATGGTTTCAGTACCTGCGGGATTATTAACAGTTCCTTTTTTAGAGAATGTTAATAAATTCCAAAATCCATTTCGTCGTCCAGTAGCTACAACCGTCTTTTTGGTTGGTACCACAGTGGCCCTTTGGTTAGGTATTGGAGCAACATTACCTATTGATAAATCTCTAACTTTAGGTCTTTTTTAAATTGATTCCATTGTGAAATAGCACAACATGTGTATCTAGGGAAAAGTCACTTCAAGGTGACTTTTCCCTAGATACATTTATCTATTCAATTTAATTCTTGATTTAGTCTGTAAAATTCAATCCATTTTTGTTAAATGTAACTCAATTCCCAATTGTTTTTCTAGAGTGTCAAATATTTTATTTACGTCTTCTATATCAAAATGTTCAATTTTAATAAGATCTTCTTGACTCAAAAGGTTCGCTAATGTATGTATATTGGACTTTTTGAGGCAATTATAGATCCTAGGTGGCAATTCTAATTGGTCAATAAAAATAGATTTCAATGCCATTTTTTTTTTTTTTTTTCTGAGTTGATCCAATCTATCGTGAAAGGTAAAAAGTGGTAATGAAACTTTATATTGATTGTCCTCTAAATGTAAGTTTTCTTCTTCCGCATGGAGAAAAGGAATAAATAAATCAATTAAATTTCGAGAGGCTTCAAAAAGTGCTTCTTTCGGAGTTAAACTACCATTTGTCCATATTTCGAGAAAAAGTATTTCTTGTTTTTCATTCCCATTTCCATAAGAATGAATACTATGATTCACGTTTCGAACAGGCATGAATAGAGCATTTATAGGATAACTTCCGTCTTCAAAGTTATTGGGCGGTGTTATATGATATCCGCGATTTCGCTCGAGTTGTAATCCAATACACAAAAGAATGGGTTCCGTTAAGCTAGCTATATGTTGTGTATTGTCAACTATTTCTACATAAGATGGCAAAATGAGATCTTGGGCAGTTATGCATCGGGGGCCCCTAACACAAATAGACGCTTCACAAGTTCCATATAGATTACTTCTAAATATGATTTCTTTCAAATTCATTAAAATTTCATGGACTGATTCTTGAATACCTACGATGGTAGAGTATTCATGTGGTATTTTATCTGATTTTGCACGTGTAATACATGTTCCTTCCATTTCTCCAAGTAAAGCTCTTCGCATTGCAATGCCTATTGTGTCAGCTTGACCTTTCATAAGTGGAGAAAGAATAAAGCGCCCATAATAAAGACATTGACTATCTGTTCTTGATTCAATACACTTCCACTGCAGTGTCCGAGTAGATACCCGGATTTTCTCTCGAACCATAGTAATATTAATATATTATAAATATCTTTGAATCGTTTATTTCTCTTGAAATCTCTTCAATGCTTTTTTTTACACACGCCTTTTTTTAGGAGGCCTACAGCCATTATGTGGCATAGGGGTTACGTCCCGTACGAAACTTAATAGTATACCGCTTCTACGAATAGCGCGTAATGCTGCATCTCGTCCGAGACCAGGACCTTTTATCACGACTTCTGCTCGTTGCATGCCCTGCTCCACTACTGTACGAATAGCATTTCCTGCTGCGGTTTGAGCCGCAAATGGTGTCCCTCTTTTTGTACCTCGGAATCCACAAGTACCGGCAGAAGCCCAAGAAACAACCCGACCTCGTACATCTGTAACAGTCACAATGGTATTGTTGAAACTTGCTTGAACATGGATAATGCCTTTTGGGATTTTACGTGCACTTTTACGCGAACTAATACGTCCATTTTTACGTGAACCATTTTTTGGTATAGGTTTTGCCATATTTTATCATTCATAATTTCATAAATATGAGTCAGAGATATATGGATATATCCATTTCATGTCAAAACAAATTCTTCATTTTTTTTTTACATTCCATTACTCAAGAGAGTCCTCTTTTAGTATTTTGAGTTATAGTAGAATAGTTATCCTTGTCGTTGTTTATGTTTTGGGTTAGAACAAATTACTATAATTCGTCCCCGCCTGCGGATCAGACGACATTTTTCACAAATTTTACGAACAGAAGCCCTTATTTTCATATTTGTCATTCCTTAATTTAAATTCTGACTCTAGTTTTTGGAAGAAAATAAGTTTCTTTATATTTGAAATTTTGAATTGTATTCTCGCGAACAAGGGGTGTTAGAGTTACAAAACCTTTTAATCATTTGAATCCTTAGTGCAGAGTCTATAAATTGTATCTATGACCTCTGGTTCAATCATTCTGATAGAATCTGTATAGAACTCCGTCGTATCCTTTACGAAATATAATCTAGAATCCGATCTTCATTATCTAAACGAACCCAGAACATACCGCTAGGGAGTGATTCAGTAATCAAATTGTTATGAATCTTTTTTTTTCTTTCATTCTAGGCAATTTTTGATCTAATTCAGATATTCGATGTTAGAGGAATTACCATATATAACATAAAATTTCTCCGCCAATTCCTTCTCGTCGAGCCTCCCGATCTGTCATTATACCGCGAGAGGTAGAAAGAATTACAACCCCCATTCCTCCTAAAATTCTAGGAATTCCCTGATAGTTCGAATAGATTCGTAAACCAGGTCGACTGACTCTTTTTAAATATAAAGTATTTCTATATGGTACTTTCCTATTTCTTCTATGTCGCAGAGTTAAAACAAAAAAAAAATTCTTTCCTTCTTGATGTTTTCTCACGTTTTCAATAAAGCCTTCTCGTAAAAGTATTTTAACAATGTTTTCGGTGATGTTAGTCGATGCTATTCGAACCGTACCTTTTCTATTCATGTCAGCATTTCGTATAGAGGTTATTATATCAGCAATAGTGTCCCTACCCATGGTGAACTAAAATCAGCGGTGTCTCCAAATTTTTTTATAATCAACATGCTTTTTTCTTAGTTTTTTTTTTTAAGGTATATACGTGATATACAGTCTACTATCTCATTCAAATATCCTATTTCTGAGGCTTATAATACCTCAGGAGCTAATGAAACTATTTTAGTAAAGTTTTGTCTCAATTCCCGGGCAATCGCACCAAAAACTCGAGTTCCTTTTGGATTTCCTTCGTGATCAACGATAACCGCAGCGTTGTCATCATATCTTATTATGATACCGTTGTCACGTTTGAGTTCTTTACAGGTACGTACAATTACAGCTCTTATTACTTCTGATCTTTCTAAGGGCGAATTTGGTATTGCTTCTTTGATCACAGCAACAATAACATCGCCAATACGAGCATATCGACGATTGCTAGCTCCTATGATTCGAATACACATCAATTTTTTAGCTCCGCTGTTGTCTGCTACAGTCAAATAGGTCTGAGGTTGAATCATATTTTTTTATCTGTTCTTTCAATGCAAAAATAAAAGCAAAGGACTAAAAAGAAATATTGTTTGTCAAAAAAAAGATCTATTTCCTTTGGTTCTACGTTTCTATCCTGAAATAATGAATTGAGTTCGTATAGGCATTTTAGATGCTGCTATTGAGATAGCCCTTCGGGCTATATTTTCTGCTACCCCATTTATTTCAAAAAGTATTCGACCTGGTTTGACAACAGCTACCCAATATTCAGGAGATCCTTTCCCCGAACCCATACGTGTTTCCGCAGGTCTTACTGTAACCGGTTTGTCTGGAAAAATGCGTACCCATATTTTTCCGCCGCGACGTGCATTTCGTGTCATTGCTCGGCGTCCCGCTTCTATTTGTCTAGACGTGATCCAAGAGGGTTCAAGTGCCTGAAGAGCATATCTTCCAAAACAAATATGATTTCCTCGATAAGATATTCCCTTCAGTCTTCCTCTATGTTGTTTACGGAATCTGGTTCTTTTTGGGTTATAGTTGATGGTTATTTACGTAATTCCATCTCTACTACAGAACTGGACATGAGAGTTTCTTCTCATCCGGCTCCTCGCAAAAGAAAAAATTTAAATTCAGAAGAGATATAATTAAGATATACATGGAAAAATCTACTGAATAAAGAGATTCTTATAGATTCTTTTAATTTATTAAATTAGATAGATATTAGATATTTTATATATCTAATATATATATATGATAAAAAAAAAATTTTCGCGGGCGAATGTTTACTCTTTCAATCTCTATTTCAATTGTAGAGTTAGTTTATTTTATAATTTTTCAGACTATATGAATTGATTTCGGGTTCATTCCGCCATCCTTCCCACTGAATCATCAGGATTCTTTTTCAACTGAATCTTTTGTATTCACGGGTTCCATCGTTCCCACCGCTTCTTGATTTAATTAATAGTTAGACCTGAATTCGACAACAGAGCTCGTAATGAAATTAGTTATTGAGCCAACCCCCTTAGTCTTTATTGGCTTGAAGCTCATACGCTTTTTTCACAGATTCATTTCATATAATTATCCGAGAATCTTTAAATCTTTATTAAAAATTTATTAATGCTTTATTACATTGTTGTCGTTTATGAAATGTTTCAAAGACCATATATATATTATATTGAAATCATATATCTTTTATATTATATTCATTTTTTTCTTTCTCTCACCTTTCCATTTATCCGTATCTTTTTTATTTTGTTTATTTTCATTTTGTTTTGCTTAAAAATGAATTCGATTTTTTTAGTTAGCATAAAAAAAATGCAGTTGCTGCAATGATAAGACTAAAAAAGCATATCTTGACTGTTTCTTTGGATTTGGATAATGTGATGCGATGAGTTGGTTATTAGTTCTATAGTTATTAGTTCATACTTCATATTATGGGTTCTTACCGTTTTAGACGTAATTATAGCAAAAACCAACGAGTCACACACTAAGCATAGCAATTCTATAAAAAAAAATGAATAAAATTTTTATTTAAACTTGTGGAATTTTAAATTAAAATTTGATGTAAAAAAAAGAATGAAAAAGGTTGTGTTCTATTCTTAAACCGAAATAGACAGACAAGTAAAGCCCTATTCTTATTATTTCTCGTCTAAAAATATCCAAATTTTAATACCCAATACCCCATAAATAGTTCGAACGGTATAGGCACAATAATCAATTTTCGCGCGAATGGTTTGTAGGGGAACCCTTCCCTCTCTTATCCATTCTATACGTGCAATTTCTTTTCCGTCGATCCGGCCTGCTATTTGTATTTGAATTCCTTTTGTATCAGCTTGTTCGGTTAATTCGATAGCTTTTTTCATTGCTTTTCTAAACGATATCCTATTCTTTAATTGGCC